ATTTCGAATTGACCTTTGGATACAAATCGCGAGAATGTATATTCTTCTTCAAATATGCTATTGAAGGAAAAGGGATTAAACCTTTTTAAGAAATAAAGTTTTTTGATCGGAATATTAAAAAACCGAAAGATCCCTTAACTATTTAAGTTATTAATCGAACGAATCACACTTTTACCACTAAACTATACCCGCTACATATCCATTATTATATATGGATATACCTTTTGTCGAACAAAGGAATGAGATGCAATTAAGATAGCATCAGACTCATGAAAATTCTAGCGTTGACACTACGTCCCGCCGGGGCGGGGGTATTTGAAAAAATAGGCGAAGAACAGAAAGTTTATTTTTTATTTAAATATTTTATTTAAATAAAAAATAAATAAATAAAAATTTTAGAATATAAAATATAATATATTATTATAATATATAATAATAAAGTGAAAAGTATAACTTTTCACTTGCTGTAAGTCATTATTGACAGTCCTAAATCGAAGGAGTTATTGAAGCTGGACCATAGAAATGATGAATTCCGCATTTCTTTTTTTGTTTTCAACTTTCCCCTCAACTGCCGTATTTTATGAATTTGAATTCGCATCGATTGGATCTCAAATGTTCAAATAAAGCTTGTCCCTTGAACAAATAAATGAGTTATGTTATATATGTATGTTATATATGTTAGAATATATTCTATGTGTGTTTCATTTTTAATATTGTTTAATATTTAATATATGTATGTATTCTTTATCCAGTTAAGTAATTAAGTAGATTGAGAAAAAAATACTAATAACAAAAAAATCTTAACTTAAAATACTTAATAAGAATGGTGAAAAATATTCATATTCTTTCATATTCCATAGTATATCACATGATATAGTATATCATATTCTATAGTATATTATTTCCATGGTGTTAATAATACTAATAAATGACACTTCTATCATAGGAATAGGGATGGAAATTGGCTTTCTTGTTGCTTCAATAACAAGCAAGTATTTTTGATTTGATATCAAATCAAAAATAATTAAATCGTTTGATCTATGAAATGATTCATCAGAAGTAATGTAATGGCCCGGCCAGTACTTAACCAGGCCGGGGGAATGAACCTTTCTTACAAAATAAAAGAAGTAATCAAAGAAGTAAGGTATTCTTTCTGTATCTATTCTATTGGAGATAAGATATCCGTTTCGAATCATTACATTATCTGAATTGAATTATTGATCAAATTCGTAGATATCTTATCTATTTTAATAGAATATTTATTTAGAATATATTATTAGTGTTATTTTATCCTTATACTTATAATTATAATAAAAATAAAGAAAGAAAACGAGGGTTCTTTTAATCTTTTTTACTTCACGTGTCACATCACATAAAAAATGAAAAATTTTGAATTGGGAGAGATGGCTGAGTGGACTAAAGCGGCGGATTGCTAATCCGTTGTACGAGTTATTTGTACCGAGGGTTCGAATCCCTCTCTCTCCGCCCCCTCTGATTACTTCAGACTTTCAAAATTTTTCCAATTTCAATCCCTGATTTTTCATAATAGGTAAATGTATGGAATACATAAAAAAGTAAAGAAAAACTCAAAATCCTTTTTTTTTATTCCTCGCGTCCGGGATTACGGCCCGGATCGTTAGATAAGAATCCAAAGATGAAGAGAGAAACAAAAAATATCACTACTGTGTAAACGAAGAGTTTGAGAGTAAGCATTACACAATCTCCAAGATTATTTTTTTGGAAAAAGGAAATAGATTGCCTATTTTTTATCATATACACTATTTTGACATAACACCCCCCAAATGAAGTCTTTTCTTGAAAAAAAAGTAATTTTCACGAATTTATTTGTAATAAGAAAAGAAAGATTCGGATTCCTTCATTACCAAAAATTTTTGGCCATATCCATTATTTGGTATTGTGGGGTCCTTAGAAAGTCCTTGTTTACTGGAAGGTCAGAACGAGGAAATAAGTTGATCCAAATTTGTCACTGCGGTTATTCAATATAAAAGAATTTCGATTTTTGAATCGAGGGTTCATAATGTAAAACTTATCTGATCTTATCAATTTTTCGAATTTTTTTCGGATAAATCATGAGCGGAGCATTAAAAATTTTATCGAAAACTTACGGCAGCTTGCCAAACAAAGGCTAAGAGAAAAAATAGTACAGGTATGACAGGCATAACATCTACGATTGGATTGAAAAAGGCATAAGCCTCGGGCAATTTGCCGAAGAAAAAACTACTCGAATAGAGGGTAGAATTAAGACAGATACAGATTAAATTAAAGATATTAAGCATAAGAAACATTTCATTCTTGTAGATTAGAAAATTTGATTTTGGTTGAGTTCTTTTTCTTAGGGAAAAACGAGAAGGCGGGTCAAAAAACCCTTCTTTTTCTTCGAACTCTCCCAAATCTAAAATCTTTCCTTTCATTCTCAAATGAGAATACAAGGAATTTGAGTTTCATACAATATCTTAATTGAATTTTATGTAATGATCAATAATTTTTTTTTATTCTATATTTCCATGTGCTGAATCCTAGCAGCAATGTATTTCATATGTATTTTGGTTGGGATTGACGAATGACCAATACCAATATTAGTCTTTATTAGTGTCGAATATAAATTCTAAATCTAAATGGGGCGTGGCCAAGCGGTAAGGCAACGGGTTTTGGTCCCGTTATTCGGAGGTTCGAATCCTTCCGTCCCAGATCGTCTCCATCAGAAACGAAAGATTCTTCTCTTTAACAATTTTCTGTTTCATTTTGGATATTTGGATATAATGTGATCTCGCCTTTTGTTCTGAATTCTAGAAAAATGAATAATTCTAAGAATTATATCTTTTCTTTCGTTTGGTTTCTCACAAACGTGATCGAGTGTACGGGTAGAAATAAAGATATTTCTTTGAATTCTTAATTCAAAAAAGAATTGGGGGTGTATCATTCCCATTCAGAGTATACTTGTACTACTACTCATATTCATATTGAAGTAAGTTACTTAGGGAAACTTTGTGTTCCATATCGATGAAATGTGAATTCTCGCATGATGCATTCTGAATCGAAATAAAAAAAAGGCCTTTTTTCTATTCCATTCCCCAAGGAAAGCCTAAAGAAAATAAACGGTGTACCCCAATTCCCCACTTTATGTGGAGACTAAAGATTACGTAGTTTTTGGTATGAATTTCATTTCTTTCATCGTTCGTCTTAAAACTTCTAAAGCTGGGAAAAAATAGGAAAAACGAGTTGATCCAGATGCCGTTTTTTTTGTATTTTATCTTATTCAAATGAATAATTGGAAATCAATGTAATGTAACGATTAAATGGATGGAAATTTATATATTCCATTTGCTTGACTTTATTGGAATTGGTGGAAAGATTATTGAACCTGAAGTAAAAAAAAATCCGTCTGTATAATCTGTATAATATAATATAAAATGAACAAGTCCTATAATATATATTATGTATTGTTATCGTATTGTTCTATTTCAGTAATAGCGGCTCTTTGGTTAAGTCAAAAGGGTCTGTGATTCTTTAAATATCCATGATTACCCCCGGTAATAACTGTTCGTTGTATATGATGGATACGAAAAGATTAGAGTTATTCTTGATTCTGATTTTCTCTTTCAGATGAAAGAAAGAATAACGACTTTAATCTTATCTTACCTTACACGAGACCTTTTCTATTCCATACTCATGAAAACAAAAAACGATTTTTATTTTGACTTCATTTTTATGAACCTTGGTACTTGAAGAAGTCTGAAAAATCTATTGTGAAAAATCTATATTATAGAGAAACTTACGACCTTTTCGAGTCATCGGACTAGCTTATATTTGGTTAATAACTGATTTTGGTCCGGAATTGGAAATCCATTAAGGGCCATTCTTTTGAGGTTTCGAATTTATTTGTTCGAGAAAAATAGGATCTTTTTTTTCATGATTCATCATTCCGAACGATCTGTTGAAGATATAAATAAGACTTAAGTATATTCCTCTTTTTTAGAAAGCTGTTTCATTCATAGGATAGAATATGGGGTGAAATAACTTTAATAAAACCTTTCTAAGACTTTTCCGGATAATTATTTATCTATCCATTTATCTATCCATAGATACATAGAAAGTATTATATACCGTTGAACCAATGACTATTCATGATTCCATATTGAATCAATTCCATACCGGTTCAAAATTCAATTTTTAATTAGAGGAATGTTGTTATGGTAAAACTTCGTTTGAAACGATGTGGTAGAAAGCAACGTGCGACTTGAAGGACATGATTCGTTGTGGATTCTTATACCCACCATTTTCTATAGGAATGAAGATGCTCTTGAATCGACATAGTTTGTTCTGTTCCTGCTCGGAACCTAATTTGTGTTGGGTTCGTAAATGGGAAAGGAATAGTACATGATGGAGCTCGAGCAAAAAGTATTGATTAATTTATCGGGGGAAGAATCTAGGGTTAGTAACAATTAATAAGTTAGACCAACTTTGTAAGTATATCCTCAATATAGAAATTGAAATCGAAGGGTTAAAATTTGAACAAGTTTGAAATGAAATAAAAAAAGTCAACTTGTTGGAATTGGTAAAGTAAAACTTTTCGATTAAAATGTAAAGTGTATTATATTACAAGGGAATCAATCGTTCGTATTATCTTTCCACAGAAAGAAATAACAAAAAACAAAAGGTATGTTGCTGCCATTTTGAAAAAAAAAAAGGAGTAAAGATCACCGAAGTAATGTCTAAACCCAATGATTTTACAAAGCAAAGAGAAAGGATTCCGGAACAAGGAAACACTATTTTCAATTGTCTCAATAATTTTATTATTTTATTATAATGAGGAGTAAAAATAGAGACGAGACAAACAAGAGAGGTTAGAGACGACTCAAGAAATGCCTAAGGATTTACCTTCGAACTTTTTCAAAATTACCCAACTTGAGTTATGAGTACGAATGATATTTCTTTTTTCTGTAAGTAAGAACAAAAAACAACTCAAATCATAGTCTAATTCATGATTTTATGGATCTATTTGCCATTATATACAGAATATACAGAAATATTAGAATCATTTTTCTCGAGCCGTATGAGGAGAAAACCTCCTATACGTTTCTAGGGGGGGTATTATTTATCTACATCTATCCCAATGAGCGATCTATCGAATCGTTGCAATTGATGCTCGATCCCGACGAGAAGGGAGAGATCTTCAAAAAGTGGGTTTTTACGATCCGATACAGAATCAAACTTATTTAAACGTTCCTGCTATTCGTTATTTCCTTGAAAAAGGTGCTCAACCTACAGGAACTGTTCATGATATTTTAAGGAAAGCAGAATTATTTAAAGAAAGAGCTTCGTAAAGAAAAAAAAAACAAAATTTCTAAATAAAAAAGGAAGGGTAACTAGTATCTATTTTTGGTAATTATTTACCCACAATTTGCTCTTTTCTTGTTCTATTTATACTTAATTTACTTTATTTCTTCTTGTGCCAATCCAACACAAATACTTATTTGATTTACTTATTAATTTAATTGAATTAATTGAATTTGTTTTCTCAACATTCCATTCATATTGACAATGGTGTATCGAACAAATATAATTCGATCGTAGATAAATAGATCTGTTTATTCCGACTCCGACCCCTATTGGTTTTTCCTTTACTTCAGTCAAATAATGGGTTTGCCGGATTTACTGTTATACAAGATGTATTTTCTTAACGAAAATCAAAAATTTTGAGAAAAGGGGGCGGTCTGTAAATGTAAATTTTGACATTTCTATTGGGAATCTGTTGTTTAAAATTCGATCCGCTCATTTTGCTATTTTGATGTTTATAATTGATCATAAAATCTTTCCTTTATATTTCATTTCTTATTAGTTCAATGTTTTGACGTAGTTGTACAGTGCAATTCAATTGATTTTTTTTATTTCGATCGTATCTACATATCATATTTATCTGGGTTGCTAACTCAACGGTAGAGTACTCGGCTTTTAAGTGCGACTATGATCTTTTACACATTTGGATGAAGCAAGGAATTCGTCCAGACTCTTGGTAGAGTCTATAAGACTACGACAGATCCTGAAAGGTAATGGATGGAAAAAACAGCATGTCGTAATAATAAGAAAAAATGGAATTTCTTATTATATTCTTATTTTTTTGAGTGGAATTTTGAGTTGATCCTTACCGGATCATTCCAAAATTTTGTTTTGATTTTTGGAGGAGGGCAAAAGAAATTCACATTTACAGTTGGTCTAGTGAATAAATGGATAGAGCCCTACGGCTCCAATTCTGATAAAAAAAAAGTAACGAGCTTCTATTCTTAATTTGAATAATTACCCGATCTAATTAGATGTTAAAAATAAATTAGTGCCTGATGCGGGGAAGGGTTCTCCTGTGAATGGACCTTTGATTCTTTTTTTTTTCTTTTTTAATAAATCCTAACTATTTCTCTATTATGGATTGGAAACGAATGTGTAGAAGAAACAGTATACTGACAAAAAGAATTTGTTCCAAAGTCAAAAGAGCGATCGGGTTGTAAAAATAAAAGATTTTTGACCCTCTGGTAATTATAACGAAGATAAACCCATTGGATAGAAGGGGAGAGGAAAAAGATCTGTTGATTGGACTCCCTGTTTCCGGGGTATATATTTTTTTCCATACATAATACATACCCTGTTCTGACCATATTGCACTATGTATAATTTGATAATTCAAGAAATGCCTATTGTTTCTGGTTCAAGTAGAAATGTAAGTCAATGGAAGAATTACAAGGATATTTAGAAAAGGATAGATCTCGGCAACAACACTTCCTATATCCGCTACTCTTTCAGGAGTATATTTATGCACTTGCTCATGATTATGGTTTAAATGGTTCAATTTTTTACGAATCCGCGGAAGTTTTTGGTTATGGCAATAAATATAGTTTAGCACTTGTAAAACGTTTAATTATTCGAATCTATCAACAGAAATCTTTGATTTCTTTGGTTAATGATTCTAACCAAAATCGATTTGTTGGGCACACCCACAACAATTTTTTTTATTCTCGTTTTTATTCTCAAATGATATCAGAAAGTTTTTCAATTATTGTAGAAATTCCATTCTCGCTGCGATTAGTATCTTATTTCAAAGAAAAAGAAATACCAAAATATCATAATTTACGATCAATTCATTCAATTTTTCCCTTTTTAGAGGACAAATTATCGCATTTAAATTATGTCTCAGATATACTAATACCTCATCCCATCCATATGGAAATCTTGGTTCAAATTCTTCAATGCTGGATTCAAGATGTTCCCTTTTTGCATTTATTGCGATTCTTTCTTCACGAATATCATAATTGGAATAGTCTTCTCATTACTCAGAAGAAATCCATTTTCGTTTTTTCAAAAGAAAATAAAAGACTATTTCGGTTCCTATACAATTTTTATGTGTTTGAATGCGAATTTTTATTTGTTTTTATTCGTAAACAATCCTTTTATTTGCGATTAACATCTTTTGGAACTTTTCTTGAACGAACA